AAGCCCTAGTGAACGAAACTGCAGCGCAACAAAGTTGAATCAGAAAGACGACTCTTTTGGAAGTAGTAGGGTTGAGAAGTCATTTCGCCGGATGCAAAGACTGAAACAAAGCATCTCGCTCTATTTTTCCTAGCATTGAGCTGCTTGTGAAAGTTAACAATTGGGTCTGTCGAAAGTCTCGCAACTTGACTCTTTTTTTCTCCCTTTGGCGCAAGGCCTACAATGTTGGCGTATTTTGCTAGTCAGATGAACCAAGCGAAGCGGAACTTGACTTTGAATGTGTAGAGAAGATTTGATCAGCAGATAACAGGCTGCTTATAGGTCGATGGTCTGCAAGACATAGATAAAGAGAAAGGGAAGGAGAGCTCTCCGTTCGTAGTTCAGAGCTATCGGAGCGCTACGAAGAGCAAGTGCTTTCTCAACACGGAGAATACTAATATATGAATAAAAAAAGAGATTCAAAAACTCAAAAACGAAGTCAAAAAAGTGCGTATATGGTGTGATACCAACTTTCCCAAGCACTACATTACTTGGCTTCATCCTAGCCGCTTTTTACTTACTGGTGGTGTGAAATCCCTCAATCAGGGGGTCCCCTAAGATAAAGAAAGGGATGGTTTCTGGTTAGCAGAACTAGATAGACGGAAGTAGGCCCTCTATTCCCACCTCGGGATGCTGGGAAATAAGCCCTTCTCTAGGTAAATTGAGGGTATCCCCCTCAAGAGTCAAACTCAATTCTAGCAGCTACATAGCGGCAAACGGTGACTCCGGAGGTAGCGACAGATCCCGGCATCAAAAGCGGGGGAAAGCGGGTAACTGTAACCATAGGCTTAGTTCTTTTTAGTAGCCCCACCGGGACTAGGTAGGCCTCACAAGAGGGAGCAGTCCGAAGCATCGTTCGATGCCCAACGACACCAATATAGAGATCACTTGACAGAATAAGAGCGGGAGACGGACTTACACTTTTTCTAAGGGCGACAGGAGTCAACCCTGTAGTATTGGTTGGGAGATTATGTCAAGTCTCCCCAGCTGCTCACTTGGTTTCGGATGATCAGACCTGTCTTGGACGTGGAACCCCAGAATTGAGGACTTGTGGAGACGCAGAATATCAGACTCCGGCTCAAACGGAAGCCCCGGAAGCACAGGAAAAGAAGGAACTGTATATATCTGGGATCCGGCACTGCCGCTGGGACGGTCTATTGCCCACCCCTCTCTCTTTGGCGGTTACAGTATGAGATTCTTTATCTGATCCTGGTCGTAATCATTATAAATCTTATACCATGCGCGATAGACTAGAACCCCCATTGGTGTAATCCCCTTTCTACTTGGTTCATTATTGAATTCTGAACCCCCATGTGCTGGTTGAGAGGGGGTCTCCTTCCATTTAGTGCTTAGTGGGCCCTCCCTGTTAGCTCGTCCTTGGCAAGGCAAGGTCACTCGCCTTATTTGTTTTGTGTTTTTTATTTTAATAAGTCTATTTCCATTTCTTCAAGAGCAGGCGAAAGGAATTAAGGAGCCACGCATAGATATACGCCTAGTGTGTTTCCCTTGAGGTCTTGAGGATTCTTTCTCTTATTCTTACTTAGTTAGTCCTCTCTTATTAATAGGAACTAAAGCCATGATTATTCCACTACACGGGCTGAGCTCCTACCAATAGTTTTTAGGACTTTACTTGAAAGAGGGGGCCTAGGGGTGGTATTACTTACCAATCCAATTTCTTCTGCCCGGATTGGTTTTTGTTTGTATATCCTTATTCAGTATTCCGACTCACACCTTGTACCTGCTGCACAGCTCCTGTTTATGCGGGGGCCCGCTTTAATCGTATATCAAGATTGGAAATCCGCCGAGGAGTTTGGCCCTAGCTTAGGGCATATTCGGGGCGTAGCCCCTCTTAAATAAGTATGAACCCTTCAGAGTTGTTTAGAATAAAGAAGTTTCCACGGCATGCGAAGACGGAGATGCAAAGGTAAAAGGGAAGCTACCATACCAGGTGTTGGTTCAGCTGACCGAAGGGAAAGCTGCTGGCTTACTCGGTCCAAGTGCCCTCTCTCTTTATCCATGGCGCTAGCAAACCCGGCCCCTTTTCTTTTCTATAGAATTGGCTTTCTCCAAAGCGGGGGTCCCGCCGAGACGTAAGCCGTCTCGTCCTCTATTCTTCCGAGTCCAAGTCGTCGTCGAGCTAGGAATCGTAAACGGTTCTGCGAGTCGATCTCTCTCCCTTCCGGGCCCCTACACCTTTGGTTCCGCTGTCTAAACCACTACACCAGCTTTCCAGACATACATATCTTCCAAAGACGACTCGTCCGACTGTGCTGTGCCCCATTTGATTCAGAAAGTAGGGTGGTCAAAGCCCTAGTTGGGGAATGCGGTTATCGCGAAAGAAAGATACATATACCGCATTAGCCGCTGTCAATTTACAAAGCAAGTAAGTTAGAGTTCCTTGCGACTGCTTTACTCGCATAGAATTTTCCTCACTCTCTTACTACTGAAGGTCATCCCTTAT